TGGTTTATAATATTAGAATACTTAGTGCCGAGAAATTTTTGTAAATTTTTGGTAGGGTTTATTAGGTTAGTGCTAAATTGGTAAAAATATAAAAATTGATGCATATATATATATATATATATATAATGTAAGATAGCCAATCCATATTTCAACTCGTTGGCTTGTACGTTCTCGGGTCCTCCTTGGTTTAGGGGTTTGACAAGGAAAACAGGATTCACTGAGCGTAGGGGGGTAGGGGGGTTTGTCGCGCAAAAACCAAAGGGGGCGTTATAGCAAGTATAGTTGAACAAGAAATAGATATGTTATGCACTTGAGTTAGAAGTATGTAATTCTTAAGTTATGTCTTATAATAATTCACTTATATTACGCATGCAAGGAATATGTTCTACCTTGATTTATAGTTGAATTTGCACTGTGAGATGTCAGATGAAAGGAAACCAAAAAAAAGATACGTTATGCATATAAAAGAACGCTCGGCATGGTGGGTAACGAGACATATGTACTACACCATTAATCAGATGCCAGTATAGTTAATATTATGGGGAAATAATACAGTTATGTTCCTGAAATAGGAACCAGATGCCAGTAATAGTTCATATTGTGCTACCCCCACAATTAGTGTCCCTGATTCTATCATGCATGATATACCTTTATATAAACTGGTTGGTGGTCTCTTACTACATTAATATGTTTTCTTGAAATTATAGTTGGGTTATTCAAGGAAAAATTTGTGGTCAAATTTTTAGGGATTAATCTATTTTCCAGGTTTAAATAATAGTATTTCTGAGTCTTAATAATATGCTTTATGTATACCTTAATAGTTAGTACATGCTTGTATGGTTAAAATAGTAAACTGGTGATAATACATAGGAGTATTAACACATCAACGTAAAATCAAGCATGTTATGTATTGAACCATAAAGGGGTGGACTTACCCCAGAAAATAGTTTAGTTTAGAATTCTGGCTTTGGGAGCCAGGGGTGGGAGTTAAAATCTCTCTTTTCTGGGCGCTAGGGAGGAGTTTAACCTCCGATCTTCGGATTACAAGACCGATGCTTTTAGGCTAAGCTACTAGGGCAGGCTCATTCTAGTGCTTTATTTTCTATTCATCCTGCTAGGGGAATAAAAATAAGGAATAGTGCGAAGTATAAAACAGATGCGATTTGCCCAATAATAATGAATGGATGTTCTACTGGTATTCCTCCAATTCATGTTAGGATGGCTATGTCTGCTACTAGGGTTCAGAATAGGAATTGAGTGATGGGGCGGAATGTTAATCCTCGTTGTTTCGAGGTGTGCAGAAGTGGTACTACTATTAATACGAGGATCGAGAATAGCAATGCAAGAACACCGCCTAACTTGTTTGGGATTGATCGTAGGATGGCGTAGGCAAATAAGAAGTATCATTCTGGTTTGATATGTGGGGGAGTAACTAACGGGTTTGCGGGAGTAAAATTTTCTGGGTCTCCTAGCAGATTAGGGGAAAATAATGCTAGGAGTGTAAGAGCTAGTAGTATAATTACGAATCCAAGAAGGTCTTTGTACGTGAAGTATGGGTGGAAAGAGATTTTGTCTGCGTCTGAGTTTAGTCCGATTGGGTTGTTTGATCCTGTTTCGTGAAGAAATAGAAGGTGAAGGATGGTTGCGGCGGCGATGATGAATGGTAATAGGAAGTGGAATGCGAAGAATCGTGTTAGTGTTGCATTGTCTACTGAGAAACCGCCTCAAATTCATTGGACTAATATGTCCCCCATGTAAGGTACGGCAGATAGTAGATTTGTAATTACTGTGGCACCTCAGAAGGATATTTGTCCTCATGGGAGTACATAGCCAACAAAAGCCGTTATTATAACTAGTAACAGAAGGATTACACCAATGTTTCAAGTTTCTTTATATAGGTAGGATCCATAATATAGACCTCGAGCGATATGTATATAAATGCAGATAAAAAAGAATGATGCCCCGTTTGCGTGTATATTGCGGATTAGTCAACCGTAATTTACATCTCGGCAGATATGGGTAACTGATGAGAATGCAGTTGAGATGTCAGAGGTGTAGTGTATAGCTAGGAATAGCCCGGTTAAAATTTGGGTAATTAAGCATAGTCCTAGGAGGGATCCAAAGTTTCATCATGCTGAAATATTGGATGGTGCTGGTAGGTCAACTAATGCGTCGTTAGCAATTTTAATGAGGGGGTGTGTCTTTCGTAGGCTTGCCATTATGGTTCTTGTAGTTGAATAACAACGGTGGTTCTTCAAGTCATTGGTCTCGGTTAAAGTCTGAGCAAGAATTATGACCTATTTTATGTTTTTATTATTGATGGCTTTGGTTGTGGGTTTGGTTGCTGTTGCTTCTAATCCTACGCCTTATTTTGCTGCTCTTGGGTTGGTGGTTGCAGCTGGGGTTGGGTGTGGAGTTTTAGTTGGCCATGGAGGTTCTTTTTTATCATTGGTTCTTTTTTTAATCTACTTAGGGGGGATGCTCGTAGTTTTTGCTTATTCAGCAGCTTTGGCTGCTGAGCCATTTCCGGAGGCTTGGGGTAGTCGTTCTGTGTTGGGGTATGTTCTGGTTTATTTACTTGGAGTAGGCTTGGTAGCAGGGCTTTTTTGAGGTGGCTGATATGAAGGTTCTTGGGTTGTTGTAGATGGGTTAAAAGAGTTTTCTGTTTTGCGAGGTGATGTTAGTGGTGTGGCTGTTATATATTCGTCTGGTGGGGGGATGTTAGTTATTTGCGCTTGGGTGTTGCTCTTAACCTTATTGGTTGTGCTGGAGCTTACTCGTGGGTTGAGCCGTGGGACTCTTCGAGCGGTTTAGAGAAGGATTGGGATGGTGGCTAAGATTAGGGTTAAGAGGAAGATGGTAAGGTAGGTTTTGATTATACCTCGTGTAATGTCATTTGTGATTTTTGCTATAATTGTTTGGGTTAGTGCTAGGCCTTTTGGTCCAACAGTTTCGAGCCATGTTTTATCGAGTTGAGTAGCAGCTGACTGTCCTAAGGTAAGTTTAAGTTTTGGGATGAGTCGGTGGGTGATTGTGGGGAAAAACCCTAATATGTTGGAGAAATGGTGTGTGGATACTATTGGGGTAATTTTTACTTGTTTGCTGGTTATGTTAGCTAAGTCTATGGCTACTAATAGGCCTACGATGGTTACTATTAGGGCCGCTATTTTAAGGGTGGCTGGTATTGTTATAACTGGTGTTTTTATTGGCAGGAAATTGTGTGTAATGATAAACCCTGCAATAATGCTTCCTCAGGCGAGTCGTTTAATGGAATTAATCACTAGTGGGTTATTTTCATTGATGGGGGATAAGGGCAGGAATCGTGGGGTTCCTATAATTACGAAATATACCAGTCGAAAACTATAGACTGCGGTGAATGATGTGGCGATTAGTGTGAGGATTAGGGCTCAGGCGTTTAGATGGGAGGTGTTTAGGGCTTCAATGATTGCGTCTTTTGAGAAGAATCCTGCCAGGAACGGGGTCCCAGTTAAGGCTAGGCTGCCGACTGTAAAGTAAGTTGAGGTGGCAGGTATAATATTAAATAGGCCCCCTATTTTTCGGATGTCTTGTTCGTCGTTTAGGCTATGAATGATTGACCCTGAGCATAAAAATAGTATGGCTTTGAAGAAAGCGTGTGTGCAGATATGAAGAAATGCTAGTTGTGGTTGGTTTAGTCCAATTGTAACTATTATTAGCCCTAGTTGACTTGATGTTGAGAAAGCTACGATTTTTTTAATATCATTTTGGGTTAGGGCGCAGGTGGCTGTAAATAATGAGGTTAGTGCTCCTAAGCAAAGGCAAACTGTTAGTGCTAGCTGATTGTTTTCTATAAGCGGGTGGAGGCGAATTAGCAGGAAAATACCTGCAACAACTATGGTGCTCGAATGGAGTAGGGCGGACACTGGCGTAGGACCTTCTATGGCGGACGGGAGTCACGGATGAAGGCCAAATTGGGCTGATTTTCCTGTGGCTGCTAGGGCGAGTCCTATTAATGGAATTGTTATGTCAAAGTCTTTTGATAGGGTGAAGATTTGTTGGATTTCTCAAGAGTTGAAGTTTATTGCGAGTCAGGCTATAGTCATGATTAATCCAATATCTCCTACTCGGTTATAAATGACGGCTTGGAGGGCTGCTGTGTTAGCATCTGCTCGGCCGTGTCATCATCCGATAAGTAAGAATGATATGATTCCTACACCTTCTCAGCCGATGAATAGTTGAAATATATTGTTGGCTGTGACTAGAATAATTATGGCTACTAGAAATGTGAGTAGATATTTGAAGAAGCGATTAATGTTAGGGTCGGAGTGTATATATCATAATGCGAACTCTAGAATAGATCAGGTAACATATAAGGCAATTGGGACAAAAATTAGTGAGTAGTGGTCAAATTTGAAGCTGATATTGATGTCAAATGTTTGGGTGTTTATTCAGTGTCAGTTTGTGATAATGCCTTCTGTTTTTAGGTTCAGAAAGATTATAAGTGGCAGGAGGCTGATGAAGAATGCTGAGCTAACAGCAGTTTTGGTTATTTCTGCTATTTTGGATTCTTGTTGGTTGGGGTTTAGTGTGGTAAATAGTGGGTATAATAGGACGAAAAAGATTAAGAGGAGGGATGAGTGTATAATTAGTACCATTTTAGCTTCCACTTGGATTTGCACCAAGAGTTTTTGGTTCCTAAGACCAACGGATGAGCTGTTATCCTTTGAAAGCGCAAGGAAGCCATGGATTTTAACCTTGGTAGATAAGGATTAGCAGTACTTACTATTTTCTGTTCTTCCTTGGTGAGTAAGGAGATTTTAACTCCTGTCTTTAGAATCACAATCTAATATTTTGGTTAAACTATACTTACAGTAGCATCATCCTCATATGAGTTCTGGTTTTGTTACTAAGAGGATAACTGGGATTAAGTGTAAGGTTATTAGAAGGTGTTCTCGGGTATGGAATGGTTGAAGTCCTATAATATGGTTTGGTGTTGGGCCTCGTTGGGACATAAGGAACATGTATAAGGAGTAGCCGGCTGTAATTAGTGTTCCTAGCCCTGTGAGTAAGATTGTTCATGGGGATCAGTTAAATAGGGTTGTAATGATTATGAGTTCTCCTATTAAATTAGGTAGGGGTGGGAGTGCTAGATTAGCAAGGTTGGCAATGAATCATCAAACTGCGGTTAATGGGAAGATTACTTGCAGTCCTCGAGCAAGAATCATTGTTCGGCTGTGTGTTCGTTCGTAGGCTGTGTTGGCTAGGCAGAATAGTGCTGAGGATACTAATCCATGGGCGATTATTAAGATAATTGCTCCTGAGAATCCTCATGGTGTTTGAATTAAAATTCCTCCTGCTACTAATCCTATGTGGCTTACGGATGAGTAGGCAATTAGTGATTTTAGGTCTGTTTGCCGTAAACAGATTGAGCCGGTTATAATAATTCCTCAGAGGGCTAGGATAATAAATGGGTAAGCGAGTTCTTTAGATAAAGGGTCTAATATAACTATTATGCGTATTATTCCGTATCCCCCTAGTTTCAGTAAAACTGCTGCAAGTACTATGGATCCTGCTACTGGGGCTTCTACGTGTGCTTTTGGTAGTCACAGGTGGACTCCATATAGGGGTATTTTAACTAGGAATGCAATTAGGCAGCCTGCTCATCAGATCATGTGGCCTCATGAGTTGAGTTGTAGTGGTTGTGAGTATTGGAGTACTAGTATTGATAGGGTTCCTGTGGATTGTTGAAGGAGGAGTAAAGCGACTAAAAGTGGAAGGGACCCTGCTAGGGTATAAAATAGGAAGTAAGTGCCTGCGTTAAAACGTTCGGTTTGGTTTCCTCATCGGGTAATGATAATCAGGGTTGGGATGAGTGTGGCTTCAAATATAATATAAAATATAATAATTTCTGTGGCACCAAATGCTATGATTAGGAAGGTTTGTAGTGAGGCGAGGAGTATAATATATGAGCGTTGTCGGCTGATTGGTTCTGGGTTGATATGGTTCTGGCTGGCTAAAATTATTAGTGGTAGTAATCAGCATGTTAGTACTAATAGGGGGGTTGATAGTGGGTCTGTGGCCATGTATGTATTGGAAGAGGCTCATCCAGTTTCTGATGTTGATTTTAATCATGTTAGACTGATGAAGGCAATTAGGAGGCTGTGTGCCGTGGTAGTTGTTCATAGTCATTTGGGGGAGGTTAGTCAGATTGTTGGAAATAGCATGATTGTGGGGATTAGTACTTTTAGCATTGTAGAAGATTGAGGTTTTGTAGACGGTCAGTCCCGTGGGTGCGGGCTGTGGCAACTAGTAATGCTAGGCCTGTGCTTGCTTCACAAGCGGAGAAAGCCAGGAGTAGCATTGGGGCTGTGGAGAATCCTGTGGATTCGAATTGTAGGGCTCATAGGGCTAGTGCAATGAATAGGGATAATATTATTCCTTCTAAGCATAAGAGTGCAGAGAGTAGGTGTGTGCGGTGAAATGCTAGTCCTATTAATCCTAAAATAAATGCTGAGCTGAAGCTAAAATGTACGGGTGTCATAAGGGGGTCGTGGAATTAAACCACGATCTTCTGAGCCGAAATCAGAGGTCTTGTTTTGGACTAACTCCCTATTCTGCTCATTCTAGGCCGCCTTGGGCTCACTCATAGACTAATCCGAGGGTTAATAGGATTAGGACTGTTGTGGCTCAAAAGAATGTTTCGGTGGGGTTGTGGAGTTGATCCCCTCAGGGTAGGGGGAGAAGGAGGGCGATTTCTAGGTCAAAGAGAAGGAATAGAATTGCTACTAAGAAGAAGCGTAAGGAGAATGGTAGTCGAGCAGATCCTAGGGGGTCAAATCCGCATTCGTAAGGGGATAATTTTTCTGCGTCTGGGTTTATCTGGGGTAATCAAAAAGATACAATTGCTAAGATTGTAGATAGGGCCACTGTAATAATTAGGATGGTTATGATTAAATTCATTATCTTTCCTTGGGGTTTAACCAAGACTGTGTGATTGGAAGTCACTCGTACTAACTTTAATACTAGAAAGATTATGAGCCTCATCAGTAGATAGATACGTAGAGGAATAGTCATACTACGTCAACAAAATGTCAGTATCAGGCGGCGGCTTCAAAGCCAAAGTGATGTTCGGATGTAAAGTGGTATTGGATTTGTCGTAGGAGACAGACTGCTAGGAAAGATGATCCAATAATAACGTGTAGCCCGTGGAACCCCGTGGCTACAAAGAATGTTGAGCCGTAGACTCCGTCTGCGATTGTGAATGGTGCTTCGTAGTATTCTATGGCTTGGAGGGCGGTGAAGTAGAATCCTAGTAAAATAGTTAATGTCAGGGATTGAATTGCTTGTTTTCGTTCTCCCTCTATAATGCTGTGGTGGGCTCATGTTACTGTAACTCCGGATGCTAGCAATACGGCGGTATTGAGAAGTGGAACTTCGAAGGGGTCTAAAGGGATGATTCCTGTTGGAGGTCAGCATCCTCCAAGTTCTGGTGTTGGTGCTAAGCTTGAGTGATAGAAGGCTCAGAAGAACCCAAGGAAGAAGAATACTTCGGAAGTAATAAATAGGATTATTCCGTATCGCAATCCTTTTTGTACCGGAGGGGTGTGATGACCTTGGAAGGTTCCTTCTCGAATAATGTCACGTCATCATTGATATATTGTGAGAAGTAGGAGAATTATTCCGAGAGTTATTAGTGTTGTTGAATGGAAGTGGAATCAGATTGCTAAACCGGATGTTATTAATAGAGCAGCAACGGCTCCGGTTAGGGGTCATGGGCTTGGGTCAACTATATGATAGGCATGTGCTTGGTGGGCCATTAAACGTTTTCTTGCAGATATAGGCTTAGAAGGAGTACAAATACATAGGCTTGAATTATTGCTACCGCAACTTCTAGTAGTGTTAGTAGGAAGAGCACAGTGGCGGTTAGGATTGCTACTGTGGGTATTATTGGTAGAAGAACAAATACGGCCGTAGCGATAAGTTGAATTAGTAGATGACCTGCGGTCAGGTTAGCTGTGAGTCGTACCCCTAGGGCTAATGGTCGGATAAATAGGCTAATTGTTTCGATAATAATGAGTACCGGAATTAGGGGGATGGGCGTTCCTTCTGGTAGAAGATGTCCTAAAGCAACTGTTGGCTGATTTCGTATTCCAATAATTACTGTAGCAAGTCAGAGTGGCACAGCAAATCCTATGTTGAGGGATAGCTGTGTTGTAGGTGTGAAGGTATATGGAAGTAAACCTAGCATATTAATAGTGATTAAGAAGATTATTAAAGAGGCTAATAAAAGTGCTCATTTATGTCCTCCTACATTTAGGGGAAGTATTAATTGATTTGTGAATCGGTTGATGAATCACCCTTGAAGTGTGATGAGTCGGTTGTTGATTCATCGGGACGATGGGGTTGGATAGAGGATTCAGGGTAGTGCAATTGCAATAGCAATTAATGGAATACCTAGGTAAGATGGGCTTGCAAATTGGTCAAAAAAGCTTGTTATCATGGTCAATCTCAGGATTCAGTTTTGTGTTTTTCAGCACTTACTGGGGTTGGTTCATTGGGTGAAATGTGGTTTAGGATTTTATTTGGGATAATGGTTAAGAAGATTAATCAGGAAAATACTAAGATCGCGAATCAAGGGCCGGGGTTCAATTGTGGCATTTCACTAGGGGTGGTCGGGAATCACCAATCTTTGGCTTAAAAGGCCAATGCTTTGTCCAATATTTAGCTTCCTAGCGAGGCGTCTTCTAGTATTAGTGAGGATCAGTTTTCGAAGTGTTCCAGTGGGACTGCTTCTACTACGATTGGCATAAAGCTGTGGTTGGCGCCGCAGATTTCAGAGCATTGTCCGTAGAATAAGCCTGGGCGTGAGGCGATGAAGGCGGTTTGATTTAGTCGTCCTGGGACTGCGTCTATTTTTACGCCTAGGGATGGGACGGCTCAAGAATGTAAGACATCTTCAGCGGATACTAGGACTCGGACTGGGGACTCTATTGGGACAACTATTCGGTGGTCAGTCTCTAGAAGCCGAAATTGTCCAGGGGTGAGGTCTTGAGTTGGGACTATATAAGAGTCGAAGCCTAAATTTTCGTAGTCTGTATACTCGTAGCTTCAGTATCATTGGTGTCCTATTGCTTTAATTGTTAGGTGGGGGTCATTGATTTCGTCTATAAGATATAAAATGCGTAAGGAGGGTAGAGCAATTAAGACTAAAATAACGGCTGGTAAAATGGTTCATACGATTTCGATTTCTTGGGAATCTAGAATGTATTTGTTAGTAAGTTTAGTTGAGACCATTGCGATAATAATATATAGTACTAAAGTGCTAATTAGGAACACAATTATTAGTGCGTGATCATGAAAGTGTAGAAGTTCTTCTATAACGGGTGATGCCGCGTCTTGGAATCCTAGTTGTGCTGGATGTGCCATTAAGCCTTAGGCTTAAGACATGCAGGGGTTTAACCTACGATTTTACCTTGACAAGGTGATGTAATTTACGCTTTACTAATGTCTTTAGAAGGAAGTGACAGAGTGGTTATGTGGCTGGCTTGAAACCAGCATATGGGGGTTCAATTCCTCCCTTTCTCGTTAGTTTGATTGAATTTGGACGAATGCTGGTTCCTCGTATGTGTGATAAGGAGGAGGGCAGCCGTGAAGTCATTCTACGTTTGTTATAGTTAGCTCTACAGATATTACTTCTCGTTTGGCGGCGAAGGCTTCTCATAGAATAAATAGGAATATAATTACTGCTACTAGAGAAATTAGTGATCCAATAGATGATACTGTATTTCAGAGTGCGTAGGCATCTGGGTAGTCAGAGTATCGTCGTGGCATACCCGCTAGGCCCAGGAAGTGTTGTGGGAAGAATGTGAGGTTAACCCCAATAAATATTACGGCGAAGTGAATTTTTGTTCAGGCGCTGTGCAGGGTATAACCTGTTAGTAGTGGGAATCAGTGCACAAAGGCTGCTATAATAGCAAATACAGCACCCATTGATAACACGTAGTGGAAATGTGCGACTACGTAGTATGTGTCATGGAGTACAATATCGAGTGATGAGTTAGATAGTACGATTCCTGTAAGTCCTCCTACTGTAAACAGGAAGATGAACCCAAGAGCTCATAGCATTGGAGTTTCTCATTTAATTGATCCTCCATGGAGTGTGGCTAATCAGCTAAATACTTTCACACCTGTTGGAATAGCGATAATTATTGTTGCAGATGTAAAATATGCGCGGGTGTCTACGTCTATTCCGACGGTAAACATGTGGTGGGCTCACACAATGAAGCCTAAAAGGCCAATAGCCATCATGGCTCAAACCATTCCTATATATCCGAATGGTTCTTTTTTACCTGAGTAGTAGGCTACGACGTGGGAGATAATACCAAATCCGGGAAGGATTAGAATATAAACTTCTGGGTGACCAAAGAATCAGAATAGATGTTGATAAAGAATTGGGTCTCCTCCCCCTGCCGGGTCAAAGAATGTGGTATTAAGGTTTCGATCTGTCAGAAGCATTGTAATTCCAGCAGCTAAAACGGGCAGTGATAGAAGAAGTAATACGGCGGTTACAAGTACTGATCAAACGAATAAGGGTGTTTGATATTGGGAGATGGCTGGGGGTTTCATATTAATGGTTGTAGTAATAAAGTTAATGGCTCCTAGAATTGATGATACACCTGCTAGATGCAGTGAGAAAATTGTTAGGTCTACTGATGCTCCTGCATGGGCTAGGTTGCCTGCGAGGGGTGGGTATACTGTTCATCCTGTCCCGGCCCCAGCTTCAACACCAGAAGAGGCTAGGAGAAGCAGGAATGATGGGGGTAGGAGTCAGAAGCTTATGTTATTTATTCGTGGGAATGCTATGTCTGGGGCTCCAATTATTAACGGTACGAGTCAGTTTCCAAACCCTCCGATAAGGATAGGCATTACTATAAAGAAAATTATTACAAAGGCGTGAGCAGTAACGATAACATTGTAGATTTGGTCATCACCTAAAAGCGATCCGGGTTGGCTTAGTTCAGCCCGGATAAGGAGGCTTAAGGCGGTTCCCACTATTCCGGCTCAGGCACCAAATACGAGATAAAGGGTACCAATGTCTTTGTGGTTAGTAGAGAAGAATCAGCGCGTGATTGCCACAGGTAGGGTGGCCGAGTGTTTAGGCGGTGGGTTGTAGCCCCGAAGACAGAGGTTTGAGTCCTCTCCCTACCACAGCCCTGTGGTGAAGAACATATTGGATTGCAAATCCAAAGACGCAGATTAATACCTGCCGGGGCTTTTCCCGCCTTGCTGAGCTAAACGGCGGGAAAAGTAGATGGATGCTCGCTGGTTTGAGCGCTTAGCTGTTAACTAAGAGTTTGTAGGATCGAGGCCTTCCCATCTAGTAAGGCCTTAGTTTAATAAAAATGTCTGATTTGCAATTAGGAGATGCAAGTTAATATCTTGTAGGTCTTAGTCAGGGACTAGAAGATTTTCACTTCTACTTAGAGCTTTGAAGGCTTTTGGTCTAATATTATCCTAAGTCCCTAGGTGGTTAGTATTATAATAGTTGGAGTCATTGGTAGTAGTCCCAGGGCGGCGATGGTAAATAGGGCTAGGGGTAGGGAGGTTTGGGTTGTTTGAGTTCGTCAGGGGGTGGTCGAGTTGGTTGTATTGGGGGAAATAGTTAGTGTTATTGCGTAGCATAGTCGTAAGTAGAAGTACAGGCTGATTAGAGCGGCTAGGGCCATGATTGTGGCAATAAGAGGGAGGTCTTGTTTTGTTAGTTCTTGTAAAATTAATCATTTTGGTAGGAAGCCTGTAAGTGGGGGAAGGCCTCCTAGTGATAATAATACTAAAGCGGTGGTTGACGTGAGGATTGGGGTCTTTGATCAAGTTGTTGCGAGTGTATTAATTTTGGTGGTGAATGACATTTTGAGGGTGAGGAATGCTGCGGATGTTATAATAATATATGTTCCCAGTGCAAGTAGGGTTAGTTGAGGGGCGTATTGGATAATGATAATTATTCATCCTATGTGGGCGATTGAGGAGTATGCTAGGATTTTTCGTAGTTGGGTTTGGTTTAGTCCCCCTCATCCTCCTACTAGCGTGGATGTGACTCCTAATAGGGTTAATAGTAAGGGGTCGATGGTTTGGGCTGTTTGAATGATTAGTGCGAATGGGGCAAGTTTTTGTCAGGTAGATAAAATTAGTCCTGTCGGTAGGTCTAAGCCTTGTAGGACTTCTGGTATTCAGAAGTGTATTGGTGCGAGTCCAATTTTAAGTGCTAGAGCAGTTATAAATATTGTACTGGCGATGGGGTTTGATAGATCGTTGATGCTTCATTCTCCTGTTATTCAGGCATTTGTTGTGCTGGCGAATAGGATTATTGCTGCTGCGGTGGCCTGGGTTAGGAAATATTTCGTGGTTGCTTCTACCGCACGGGGGTGGTGGTGTTGCGCTATTAGTGGGGTAATCGCTAGGGTATTAATTTCTAAACCTATTCAGGCGAGTAGTCAGTGGGAGCTAGCGAATGTTAAGGTGGTTCCTAGTCCTAGGCTGGATAATAGGATTATAAGTACGTATGGGTTCATTGGCGGAGGAGGGACTTTAACCGTCATGTTCGGGGTATGGGCCCGAAAGCTTTATTAGCTGACCCCGCCTTAGAAAGTGGTGTAGAGGAAGCACCAAGAGTTTTGATCTCTTGAGTATGGGTTCGATTCCCTTCTTTCTAGGAACTGAGGGGATTTTAACCCCTATTAGTCACTCTATCAAAGTGGTCCTTGGGCATTCAGGCACAGTTCCTTGGTTATAGTTGTGGAGGGAGCCCTGCTAGTGCAATAGGCAGAGCAGTATGTCATAATACAAAGGCGAGTGTTAGGGGGAGGAAGTTTTTTCAGACTAAGTGTATTAGTTGGTCATATCGGAATCGTGGGTAGGAGGCTCGTACTCATAGGAATAAAATTGATAGTAGCGCGGCTTTGATTATGAGGTTAATTGTTGTAAGTTCTGGGATGTGTGGGATGTGAGAGGCTCCTAGGAATAATACGGCTGATAAGGTGTTTATTAGTAGAATGTTAGCGTATTCGGCCAGGAAGAATAGGGCGAAAGGTCCTCCTGCATATTCTACGTTGAAACCGGATACCAGTTCTGATTCTCCCTCTGTTAGATCAAATGGTGCTCGGTTTGTTTCGGCAAGTGTTGAGATGTACCATATTGCGGCGAGGGGTCAGGCGGAGACAAGTAGTCAGATGCTTTCTTGGGTGATATTGAATGTTTGTAGGGTATATCCTCCTGAAAAGATAATTACTGATAACAGGATAAGCCCTAGGCTTACTTCATATGAAATTGTTTGGGCTACGGCCCGCAGGGCTCCAATTAATGCATATTTTGAGTTTGATGCTCAACCTGATCCTAAGATCGAATATACTGCAAGACTTGACAAGGCCAGGATAAATAGGATTCCTAAGTTGAGATCAGTTACTGGGTGGGGCATAGGTATTGGTGCTCATAGGGTCATGGCTAGGGTAAGTGCTAGTATTGGGGTGGCCAGGAATAGGAATGGGGATGATGTGGAGGGGCGGACTGGTTCTTTAATAAATAGTTTTACCCCATCGGCAATGGGTTGTAATAATCCGTAGGGTCCCACTACGTTTGGCCCTTTTCGTAGTTGTATATATCCTAGTACTTTTCGTTCAATTAATGTTAGGAAGGCTACTGCTAGGAGGACGGGCACGATGTAGGCTAGGGGGTTAATTAGGTGGGTTATTAGGATGTTTAGCATAAACTGGGGAGAGGATTTGAACCTCCGGCTAAAAGGGCTTAGGCCTTTCGCAATTTACCATGCTCTGCCACCCCAGTATGTCCTTATTTTGGCCAGCTGGGATTTTGGCTCTCCCTTTGCTTTATTTATTTGTTTTCATAAATTAGGGGTGGGGCGTGCTTTAGGTATGGGCCCCTCTTTTCCGATCCTTTCGTACTAGGAAAAGTAGCGTTACAGATAGAAACTGACCTGGATTGCTCCGGTCTGAACTCAGATCACGTAGGACTTTAATCGTTGAACAAACGAACCCTTAATAGCGGCTGCACCATTAGGATGTCCTGATCCAACATCGAGGTCGTAAACCCTCTCGTCGATATGGACTCTGGGAGAGGATTGCGCTGTTATCCCTAGGGTAACTTGGTTCGTTGATCGGTCCTGGTGACCGGATCATGTTTGGTCAGATGTTCTGTGGCTTGGAGATGTCTCTCTTGGTTTTAGGGAATTTGTCCCAGTCCACTTGGAGGCTTGTTTTTCCTCCGTGGTCGCCCCAACCGAAGGTAAAATTTCATATTCCACAAGGTTTTTGCTTTTTATTGAGTTGCTTGACGTGGTTGAATTTTGTACCTTAAGCTCCAAAGGGTCTTCTCGTCTTGTATTATTATGCCCGCTTCTGCACGGGCAGATCAATTTCACTGACTTGAAAGGGGAGACAGTTAAGCCCTCGTTTAGCCATTCATACAGGTCTCTATTTAAAAGACAAGTGATTGCGCTACCTTTGCACGGTCAAAATACCGCGGCCGTTGAACTTGTAGTCACTGGGCAGGCTGGACCTCCTATACATGGCTGCGTTGCAGGAGGCGATGTTTTTGGTAAACAGGCGAGGCTTGTGTTTGCCGAGTTCCTTCCTTTTCTTTTAGTCTTTCCTTTAATAGCATTCCAGTGTGGGGTTAACGATTGTTGAGTTGTGGGTTTTTCTTGTTTTTTTTATGGTTCACATTGCTCTCTTGGGTTGAGTTCGTTAGTTGCCAATGGTTGGTCCGGTTTGGCTTACACTTGTGCTTGGAGAAGGGCGGGCCTTCTTGTTACTCATTTTAGCATAATTTCTTCCATGGGGGCATGGATTAGCCTAATAGTATTTAGGGGAGTAAGATTTTTTATCAGAATAATAAACTTTTTTCTGTCTGAGCTTTAACGCTTTCTGTTTAGGTGGCTGCCTTTAGGCCCACTAGAACAGTATGTTTTATATATTATGATCTTTATCCTCCTGAATAAGGTTGTGTCCTTTGTTGAAGGGGCTGTACCCCCTTTAACTAACTCTCGTGTCTTTCTCTTGGTGTCTTGATTGGTGTTTGTTTGATTTGAGGTGTACGAGGCTGAACTTCTATTCATTTCTTAGGCAACCAGCTATCACCAGGTTCGGTAGGTCTGTCACTTCTACCCGGAGCTCTTCCCACTCTTTTGCCACAGAGACGGGTTGGCCCTTAATAGGCTGTCTCGGGGTAGCTCACCTGGTTTCGGGGTTTCAAACTAAAGGTCTCTTTGCTTGTGTTTACTGGCTAAATCATGATGCAAAAGGTACAAGGTTTAGTCTTTGCTTTTTGTTACTTATATGGGTTATTTCATTTCTCTTTCAGCTTTCCCTTGCGGTACTATTTCTATTGCTTTGGTTGAACCTTTTCTGTCTCCCATACTCAGGTAAAAGAATGGTTTAGTTTTTGGTGTTCGGCCTATTCTATTTTATTTATATTATTTGGTTATATTGGTGGATAAGCTAGCTGTTTGGTTCAGGGCGATCCAATTTGCATGGATGTCTTCTCGGTGTAAGTGAGATGCTTAACTAACTCAGCCACGCCCTGGGTTTGATCCAAGTGCACCTTCCGGTACACTTACCGTGTTACGACTTGCCTCCCCTTGTCAGTGCTAGTTTATTAAGTATTCTTGATGCGTTTTGACAGGGGAGAGTGACGGGCGGTGTGTACGCGTCTCAGAGCCGGGTTCAAAGGGACACTCTATTTCCTTTTTACTACTAAATCCTCCTTCAAGCATTCGTTTCATGTTGCATGTTCGTAATATTCTGTTATAGAAAATGTAGCCCATTTCTTTCCATTTCATGCGCTACACCTCGACCTGACGTTCTGGGTTGTGCCCATTTTGCTTACTTTTATTACCTTCACAGGGTAAGCTGACGACGGCGGTATATAGGCTGGGGTGGCTAGAAGTGGTGAGGTTTAACGGGGGTTATCGGTTCTAGAACAGGCTCCTCTAGGGGGGTCTGAGACACCGTCAGGTCCTTTGGGTTTTAAGCTAATGCTCGTAGTACCCTGGCGGACATCTAATTGTAGTTGGATGTCTAAGTTTATGGCTGAGCATAGTGGGGTATCTAATCCCAGTTTGTTTCTCAGCTTTCGTGGGGTCAGGTTGGTTTGCTAAAGCTACTTTCGTGTTTGGGCTTCGGATACCTAGAAGCGTATGACGGCCAAAGGGCCATTTGGCTTTATTTTTGTTTGTCCTTAACCACCCTTTACGCCGATTGTATGATCAACTAGGGCCTCTCGTCTAACCGCGGTGGCTGGCACGAGTTTTACCGGCCCTTTTAACCCTAACTGAGTCAAGTTTTCACTTATGGCTTAATGTTTATCACTGCTGAATTCCCTTGGGGGTGTGGCTAGGCCAGGCGTCTTGGGCTAAATTTTGTGCCTGATGCCCGCTCCTCGTCCCCGGGAGGGGGATTGAGGGCATACTCACTGGGTTGCGGAGACTTGCATGTGTAAGTTAAGTTAGAGCTGATAATAAGGTCGGGACCATGCCTTTGTGCATGCGGAGTTTTTTAGGACTCATCTTAGCATCTTCAGTGCTATGCTTTGTGTTAAGCTACGCTAGC